CCGCAGCACTTCCATATGGAGAAAGATAGGCTTACCATGTTCCATCAATAGCACCTAACCTATGCCGATTTTGGCGGACTGTGCTCCACCCCGGTGAACTCATGCGGTTCCGACGTGCCCAGAGGCCAGAGGCGAATCCGTTCACGGTCCGTAGGACCAACACCATTCGAAGGTGGGTGGCCCGCCTAGAACAGTCATGTTTGACTGGGCTTACACACATTCGCTCACTTACGCTGTCCCCCCTCAGCTCACCCTAGCCCCGGGCCTTTTGCTCTTCTAACGTAAGCTCCAAGGCTTCACACCAAGTCTTCACTGACAGAATATGCATGCTTAAGTAGGGTCAGGCAGAACCGTTGTTGCCTGATGGGAACTCCCCCCATATTGCTATCAATGTCTTCATGTCGCACGACCTCTTAACATTACACCACTGAATCCCCAATCCTTTGCTTGCTGTGCAGTGACAGTACCAATATCCACTAATCGTTGTTTCCAGATACGGTTGCCGGTTGACATCTCTTCTAATTCGTCGATACGAGAAGCAAATTGTTGTGTGAAGGAATCAATATCTCGACATAAGCCAAGAGGCAGATCTTGTGCCACTCCACCAGGTCGTATGAAACTTGCATGCATCCTGGCTCCCGAGACTCTTTCATAGAATTCCAACAATTTCTCCCGCTCCTCAAAAGCCCACAGGGACGGAGTTGATGCTCCCACATCCATAGCATGAGTAGTTAAAGCAAGTGAATGATTTGAAATTCGAGTTATTTCACGGAATAACACTCGTATATATTGAGCTCGTAATGGTACCTCGCAATTCAAAAGTCTCTCTACGGCTGAAGAATGAGCGTGTTCTTGGGCCATCGTAGAAACATAGATAGGGTCGACGACGGAACGAAGAACTCACCCTAGATACAGCTTTTTCGTACACGTTCACTTGCATCACATACACAAGTGCTCTCTGAACCGTGCAATAAGGTCACCCATAACACGGCTCTCCCACTGGAGTTACCTTAGCCCCAGGCAGGCCATGCTATTCAATGATATTGGAAAAATGGCAGCGTAACGTAACAACTAGTATTGAAAGCTGGTCGCCTTTTGAGGGAGGGAAAGCGTTTCAATAGGAGCCCTACTTCCCTCTTTGCGACCTCATCACTTCAAAGCGCAAACCCATTTCTTTCTTAGTCACCGGGCGGAGCGCACCTTTGGTACTTTGCTTATAGCTTTTTTAGGTTATGCAATAGAAGGGAGGCTTAGCTCTGGATCCCCCCTGCTTGCAGAAATGAATGGATCAGAAGGGGGGCTGGGTTCTATTTCCGGGCCGGGCGGGAGGTGAAGGCCATAAGAGAAGATTGCCCTCCCGGTAAGGAAGAGAGGAAAAAGGTGCTGTCATCTATCTCGACCAGTTTCCCGAGGCGTTGAAAATCCAGACCGGCTCAGAGAATCACTGGCGCTATTTAGCCCTTCGTTTCGCCATTCGAAGTACTCCCTCTGCCTTCCCTTTTTGTAACATACCCAGGCGCCCTCCTTTCCAATCACTAAGAAAAAAAAATACCAATCAAATCAAAGCCCTATCTAAGTAAAGCTTCGTCTGTTATTTTTCCGGCCCCAGGGGAGTTTACTCAACCCATTCCCCAGTCTTCCGCACTGCTCAAGTAAGTGTGCGACTCCGTATGAGGACCTCCTTCCCTTCTGCCCACTCTCCGTTCACACGGTTCTCAAAGCAGAGGAGGAAGGGTGGGCAGCAGGTACCACGAGCCCTCTGTCCCACACATCTATCCAGAAGCAAGTGTAGTTCACCGGTTCCACCGAATGCTCCTATCTCTCGGCAAAGATCGTGTGAGTGTGCAGTTATGCTTCGGATGCTTCGCCATAGAATAGATCGACCCAGTTCCCGTTCTTTTCCGGTGCACTCGCTTTATATCTCCGACACACAAGGAAGGACGCGGTGGGAAGGAAGCAGCCCTAGCCTCTGTCCGGCCGATCATTCCGCTGGCATCTTGCATTCACGCCTCCGTTTGACTGCCGCTCGGGGATGTAGTTGTAGATACGTTAGTCTTAGCGGATCGTTGGCTCCACCTGTTATCTCCTTCTACGACATGCTGTTGTCGTCGCCATATTCCATATGTCACTTAGTCATCTCTGCCTCGCTGCGGGTCAGCACCTCCGAAAGAAACGGAGGACTTCATTCAGTGACTCCGCGATCGCCCTCTAAACGATCAGAATAAGGTAAAGCTTGAAGATAAGTTTTGTACTCTATTAATTTCTCAGTCCCTCTAGTCGGGTGGGCGCCGGCCGGTCTTTCGACCAGATCCCCCTAAAAACCGTACGTGCGGGTCTCCCCGCATGCGGCTCACGCCATTCGAGGTGGCCCAGCCCAGCATTCATTCGCAAATCCTGTAGTGAAATTGAGACTGCTCGACCTCGGAAGCTAATTCGCGTGTAGGCAGCGCTGTCTGTCGTACCGTTGACTCTATCTATTCATTGAATTCACTTTCATTCATTTTTTTTTTTTTTATATAGGCTCGCTCCCTCTTTTTCAAAGAATTAATGCATTTACCCTTGACTTCAGAGGGCCTTCTCTAATAGGGGAAAAGCCTTCCATTTCCGTCAAATGACCCGGCCCCCCCTGGCTCTTCCACCGTCCAGGCTCCCTTTCCTACCTATGCTATGCTCCCCCGGCGCAGGCCTACCACGCTTCGCGCCTGCGGCGTTTTCGCCGGACGGTCTTTGCCAGTAGTGCCATCCTCCCCGCTGGCTGTATGGGCGGGTTGTCCCTCGCTGCTGCGTTCTGTTAGGCTATGGATTACTGGAACAAATGTAGTTGAATGAGACAGCAGGCGGGTTACACGTTCCACTGTGCCGAGATGTGAGGTGCAGGTGGTGATGATCACCCCGGGGTATGCGCTAGCGCCCTTGACAGGCACTCCAGGACCCGCCAACGCTCATGAAAACCCGGGTCGGTCCTCCATTCATCTGACCGGAGGTGTGGATAACGAGGCCACCTTCACAACCTTCTCCCTTCTGTCCTTATGTTGTAGTAAGGTAGGGCGGTTCGCTTGAGTTGCCCAACCGCCCCTTAGCCCGGTGCTCATGACGCGCTACGGAACCTCCACCGTGCCGGGGGACCAAGCAGGGCATAGCTAGCGGCATAGGAGCCGACTCGGCGTCAGCGGCTTCGTGCCGCACTGGAGTGATCCAATATGTGGTTCCGCACGTTCCACCACTTCTCCGTTCATTTCCAATACTGATCGTGAAACACCATGAGCAGCAGGATGTTGAGGTCCGGAATTCGAAGTGAAATTTTGGATTTGCCCGTTCCTAGTCGTCATGGGAAAAAAGGAAGAAATAAGAAAGAGATTATTCCCTGAGAGCTTGTCCAGTACTACCAGTACCAGAAATGCATCTCCTTGCGTGCGAGAGACTTCTATGCCAGCCGTTATTCCCGGCTCTGTTATGAAAGAAAGCGGCAGACTCATCTTACAGGTGTTCCCTAATGAGGGATTTTAGGGGATGAGGGTTCTCCTTTATCTCCTCTACCCATCCGCGGAGGGTTTCAGTATCAATCTCCGCAGATATTTCCAGATCGCGAGACATAATGTTCTCTGCGACACTGGAATAGATTTCTTCCATTTCCGGAAAGTGAACGGAGAGCCGCCCTTTCCCCTTCTCACAATATTCCCGAACTTGCTCAAGAATCAAAGTGTGAATGGCACTTCGAAGTGCCTCACGTTGTTCTTGATGGGGATCGGCGTGGGGAACTTCCACCGGTTCTGGAGCCAGCGGGTTCTGAATGACCTCCCTCTCACGGTTAAAAAAGTGGTTAACCATCTCGAAAAAATCCATATCGTCCACCCGAAAAACGTGTCTCAACTACAGCCAACTAACTCCCCTGTTTCCCTATCGAAAAACCAACCCTACTAAATGGGTTCTAGAAATGCTAACCAAGTGACACACTGGGGCCATGGGTCATGAAAGAGGTTGACCCCCATCCCCCTTCACTATGTATGGCCAATGAACTCCTCGCTTTAGTCCGTTCTTTCCCTTCTTTGGGCTCGGGTCGATAGTAGCCGTGGTAGTAATGTCCCGGAGCCCGGCTACCGACCCGAGGCGCTGATCGGGAAAGTCATAAAGGGACGTTAAACGTCATTCTAGAAGGGCGTTACCACAACAAAAAAAATCCGAGTCTTGGTAGTTTACTTGCTTACTTGTTAGAGTAAGGCAGTTGAAGTGAAAGTTTATTAGACTAGTCCCACTAAGATGGCGGGGAAACTTACTTCCGAGAGAGCAGCTTTCGCCTCGGTAATTACCTAACGAGAGAGAGCCGATGCCAAAGTCGCCCTTTACGCGAGGGAACGCCAGACAGACTTACCTCTGCTAACTACGTTTTTTTTATATAGACTGGAGGCTAGAGAGATACTATACTAAGGTATAGTGCCGCTACCAGAGAAGGCTGTTTCATGCTAGGCGTCCAGACCTACTACGCCCGAGCCGCATCCCCGGCACACTTGCTATATCCACTAAGGCTTCATCCCACTTCATCCTACCAACTATACCAGATAGAAAGCCGTTCTATAACAATTCAAGACAACAAGAAAGCAAAATATTTGATCAGACCTTTTCTGATTTATATTTCCATTTCTTTTTCCTTCCATGGAACGGAACCTTATTTGCCTTCGCCTCAGTAGCCGCTTTTGCTTATGGTAAATCTGTATCCGCTGCTGTCTCCCCAGATACTTATGGTGGGTTTCCATAGATCTCTTTTCCACCTAGGTCAAAGGGGTATGCCGCTATATATGCTACACCGAAGTATGCTCCTAGGTAAGCTACTGCCTTTGGATCCGCCTCTCGAGCACGAGGGTCGTATTCATAAAAGGCTATCGATCATGAAGGTTTGCCTATGGCTCTGTATCTACCTCTGTCTGCTGGTGCTTATTTTGATAAGCTGCAGGATCAACGACTGGATCAATGGCTTAAACTACTGCTTCTTCAACGCTTCTCCTGCGACTTGTTCTCCTTTCGTCCTTGCTCCTGCACGCACCTAAAGGTACAGTATCTAAACGCTCCTTCTGCTCTTGGGAAAGTGGGCCCAAGGCTCATCCTTATGCTTTCGGTTTTCGAGTGAAAAACAGAGTTGGGGAGACCTGTCAAGCTTTAGGATAGCTCTTTTCAAAATAGATTCTTGTAATAGAAGCTAAGCTTTTATACCGAATCGGGTTTGTTGATGGAATCATAGCCGGGCCGGAACTCTTGATCTATCAATAGAAGGTGAGAACTCAATCAGGAAGGACTGCTAGTCATCACCGAGGGTATGACCAAGGAACTGCTGCTGAGAGCGATAGACTTTCCAACTGAGATGGAGAGAATGCGCTCCTACTCTCTTTCAATCGCCGATGCTAAAACAAAGAGGGCGTAGACCCGAGGGGGGGTTGAGTCAGCAGCTAGTTTTGCCGGAATAGGAATAAACGATGCAATTGAATCTGTTGGAGGAAGGGCATTAGAGCAATAGACGGAATGAGTCTTAGTTTCAATATCCCCTGCTCTTGTTGAGTCGACTGTTCATGGCATGGTTTGGTGGGACCAAGAATTGCTCTTGTTCCCGGACCAGGAAGTTCTTGCATTGATGCCGGGAATACACACTCTCTCTTTCTCTTTGAAGGAATCCGCATGGAAGGCTCTCGACCGGGTCATGGCATTGCTCTGGAGTGGAGCCGGGGAAGGAGCGAAGGGAAGAGGATTTCGCTTTGGCTTTGGTTCGGTTGACCGTGTGACTATAGTTTCTGTGGTCTTGTTCAAATAGAATAGGTCCCTTTGGGTGCTATCACATAGCCCTAAGCAGGGCAAGGAAGGTCTCTAATCGACAACAAAGAGATATGCCAATTAGCGGCACACTGACTAGAAACCTATTTTCGTTAAATCCTATAACCACTCTTATCTTAGTTACTCTTCTCAAATCTCTTTAGGGAGTGAATGACTCTTGGGTATGGCGGAAGAAGAATAAGTAATAAATACGACTAGACTTTTAGCTTGAAGGTGGGCTTTAGTTCTTTTAACAACCGATCTTGCGACATCATTGAGCTATTAAAAAAAAGACATAGCAGCGGATTATGCGACATCAAGTTGTCAATCCCTCATAGGGGCATCGAGTTGCCTTTCAGTATCCCTTTAGAGCAGAGCGTCTTTCCTATCTCTCCAGGCTAGTCTCTTAGATAGCAAGTCAAAGGAGTGTTGTTCGAATTCTACACCATCCTCCGTCGCTGTCTGGAACGAGAATTCATTGTCATCCTCCCTTAGCCGATTGCTCACTATCAACCACTTAATCCTTCTCAGACATCTTATCCTCCTTGATAACCAGACTAACCACTTCAGGCTGCACAATAGAGATCGAGATAGCCTCGTAAGCATGATTCTGAGTCTCGTGGTTGAGATCCGTGAGCGAGACCCAAGCAGGAGAAGCAAAGGTAGAAAGAGCAGAAAGGCAGCATTATTTCTCCGCTGCTATATCAAGATGATCTATAGCATCATAGATAGAGACAAGGGCAGCTACATATAGATGAATGAGGATCAATATCGTTCCCTCATGAAAGGTCAGTTCCAGAAGAATCGCAATATCAGTTGTTGGAATCTGCTGCTCTCGAATTCGCTGTGCCAATCCGCTCTTTGGCTGTTAGCAAGAAGACGAAAGGAGTGAACAGCTGATTCTCCGATCGGCAAATCCGCTGTTGTCTAGATAGATAGAATAGATGTCGCACAATCGGTTGTCGCATTATCCGCTGCGTTAAGTTTGTAAATCGAATAAATAGAATAGAAGAGAGGAGACTCCCTTGTTTCTTTCTCCTCGGATCCGGTCTGTAACCCCCCGAAGGGGAACCCCGGGATCGCCAATTGCCCTATCTTGATACCTTTTAGAGAAGAGCCTAGTCGTTTCACTCTGCCCCCATCAAAAAAAGATATTGCAGGGGCTTCCTGACTTAGACATGAATCTAAGGACCACTTCCTCTTTTTTTGAATCCATAAAAAAAATGGCTATACTTCCTGTGCCCTTACCCCGAATGCTTTAGGAGTTACATGAAAGAATAGCTTTCTGAGTTATTGAGTTATGACTTAGGAGTGTTGGGAGGTTTCCTATGAGTTCTGAGTGAAAGCTGTAACTAAATAGCTGGAGAAAGTATAATAAACTATCCTATCCTATGTCTTTCTCTTTACATATCGGTACGTTAAACAACTTTATGGCCTGAAGACTTGAAAGACCTTTAGTTCACACCTCCTAGAAAGAGTCTTGTATCAAAGTCCCACCGACTAATCGAAGGCTATTGCTTCTGTCTTCGTCTTGATGGCAGCTATCTTTCTAAACAGGAGAGAAAGAAAGCCCTAAACTCAGTTACTTTTCAAAGACACAGCTTAACCACACTAAATCAGTCTAATGGGATGGGATCTAGAGGCGATCTTCTATATAGAGATCGGTGAAGCGAGCCCATTAGGGATCACCTGTGCTATCAATAATAAGGAATACCAGGGTGCCGTTAAGGTAGCTCACCCGGCTCTTAAATAGAAATCCCTGCAGTTCAGTCACCCGGGGGTAATTCAATTCACTCTTCTTTCAGCTCTTGTGAATCGGAAAGCACGCAACCAAACTGAACGCCAGCGCTTTCACTGGGAAAGTATCCGTCTCTAGCCAAAGACCCGCATTCAAGCCATAGGATTGAAAGCCCAGGGAATGAAATAAGTTACTCTACCCTACGTCGAACAAGAGTTGGCTTCCTTTCTGTGGTAGCTAGGCCTGGTAGCATGGTTAACGGTAGCATGTTTGCTAGTCTTGTCGGACTAGGAGCTCTACTAGGCTTGACCGTGGGAAATTGCTTTATTAAAGAAAGAATGACGTAGGTAGATAGAAGTAGTAGGAGTTCCCGTCGAAGGGCAAATGATTCATTTAGAAAAGATCCGATACCAAGTGACAGCGCACTAGCTGGTCGGTGTGAATGAGAAAGTGTTAAGTGAGTCTTTCTGGAACGCCACATCGTAGAATAGCAACATCTTTATTATTACAGCACAACCCACAACTAATTGCGTATAGAATAGAGAGGAAGTCGCAGCTAAGAGAAACAAAGGACCAAGGACGATGAAGGAGGAGAAGGGGAAGAAGCGGGAAGGAAAGGTTGGTTGCACGTTTTCCGTGTGGGAGTAATGCCTCCCTGCCGATTGCTTTCTCTCTCCCCCAAGGACTCAGTCTCTCGGGTATCTATCAACATATAGAGATCTTGCCTCTGTCGCTGCATAGAGTGATCTTCTTCAATCACCTTTCAATCTCCGAGTTCGAAGGGTAGAACAAGGGAAGGTCAAGGCTTTCCTCTCATTACTCTTTCCACGGCAAAGTCAGCATCTTAGCCCGAAGAGCAAGGATTTCTTCCTCTGCGTCTGCTGCTATTGATGTGTCCGCTCCCATTGACTCTTTTTGAGTAAGATCAGTAGGCGAGAAGCTCACATCCGGCTCCATAGAAGGAAAGATCAGAGTCATCTTATCTTGACTACTCCCTAGAAGACAGAACTCTTAACGATGCTTTGAATAGCAATCTTTCGTACCCCATTCAATAGACTTGCTGGGAAAGCTTAATAGAGTGACCAAGCTAAGACCTTAGACGAAGAGAGTGTCCAACCAATCACGACAAGCAGCCCTGCACTAAGCAAGTCGTAGTCCCAGCTTCGATAGAGTTGGATTGGAAGAGTCAGCCTGCGGGGTAAGCCTTTTTCACGTGTGCGCATTATTGAATATTAGTCTGTCTTTTCTGGAGTAAGAAATCCAATTCGAGCTAAGCTAAGTTTACTTAGCTTGGGTTTACTTTAGAGCTCCTTAGATGTGGCTTACTTATATGATGCGTGGGAAGAAAGAGATGCGTGCCGGAGGTCGAAGCCTTCTATCAATCGCATGCAGGTCTATCATCTTTAGGCAGTCGCATACTCGAGTGGATTGCCCTATGTATCAGACCAAGAACCGAATTTCCCAACAGGAGCTCTTGGTCTACTACTATGAAATTAAGTATATGAATTGAGTATCCATCCGGAGGAGATTACTTCAGTCTTTCCAGGGGTGAAGGATGGAGAAGCTAGGGCGACAGATTCACGCAAAGCGCTAAAGCCTTAGTTGAATCAGTTAATTCGGAAACAGATGCAGACGCTAGGACTGTCTTTTATGGCTCTTCACTACGATTGCCTTCTTATGTTAAAAGAAAAAGGCGAACCAAACCACTAGGGTAGGTAGTGGTGTGTCATTTCTTTCTATTCCAATGTAAGCGAGCTGATCATTTTTGACAAAGGAAGGGAGCTGAAAGCGAAGAGAGGAAGCCCTCGATTAGCATAGGAGAACCTGATTCCAGCCGTACTATTAGAAAGTCACTTCTATCTTGAGACTTGTTAGGAGTAGACAGGCTTTAGGCATAGGCGAAAGGAAAGTAGCTTTGGAGCTCCTTAAGCCGCTACTCCCCATAGACGTTCTCCTCCAGTAACGCTGGGCGGGAACTCTTTTCCCGGTAACTCAAGAGCCAGGCTCTAGCTACAAGTTGATACCAAAGAAAGCTGGATGGGAAATCGCTCGACTGGGGTCGAAAACATCCGATCTAGGCCGCGAACTGACAGCGGGTTCTTTATGAAAGCTTTCTTCAACTACTCCTCCCGGCTTCCCGCAACTGTGCTTTAGAAGCGAAAGAGAAGCTCTTCGAGTGTAAACCCCTTCATCCATTGCTTAGCCTGTTGGAGTCTTAGAGGAATCCATGTGTTCAGGGTCTTATTTATATATATGGGGCAATCCATAAAAGGAAGAAGGAGCTCAAGACTAAATAGTGAGTTTGAAAGCCTGTCTAGTACACTACTGTCCCGAATCAACACACGGAAGGAGAAACTCTTAAACTTCAGATACCAGGACATTTGATGAATCTGGGGGCAACTACTGGCTCTACGCCTATATGAATCAGAAGTTGTGTCACTTCTGGCTTTCCTCCGAGGCATGTTAAGTACAGACGATGGCATCCAATGGTAAAGAGGATGTGTTACTTTCGGGATAGACTAAGCTGTTCGTGATTAACCTGATTGACCCTAAATCGGCTTCAGTCTTGCCCACGTGGATCTTTTTATTGTCCCGAGAGAAAAGCCCTTTTTTTATTCTAACCTCCTTTTTTTTTTAATGATATCGTTTTTTTTTGTGAAAATCTCCACTATGAGAAAAGAAGCCGTACCCTGACCATCGCCCATTAGTGCCCTTTACCTGACGGTCGGGCCGGTCACTGTTGCCTAAGGTCGATTTCTTCACTAAGGGTTTGATTAGAGGGAGTGGGACAGGAGGGACATCAGTCTCAATGCCAAGAAGGAGGGGCATCAGTCTCTTTATCTAAGTTAAGATTGGCCTGATGGAACGACCGGGTTGTAGTTGAACCATCTCCGGTGAGAGATTTGGTCAACCGAGTCGAAAAAGAAGGACCTTGCCCATATTGATACCAAAAAAAAAGTATTCCAGTTGCATATCTGCCCCTCCTCTCCTTTCAGTCGAGTGGCTATCGCTCCTATGGTTTGATTGAAGTTTCATACTCTCTCAGTCCTAGCTGGAATAGACCAGACTGGCTTATACCCTACTAGTTATACAAGAGAAAGAGCTGCTTCAAGAAACCTAGGGCAGATTGAAGTCCCTACTCTATCTCTTCTAACAAGAAAGGGCCTTAGGCTTTAGTCTAGTCAAATACGAATTGAGACAGGATAGTCCTGGGAAAGCATCTCTCGTAAGTAATATTCGAGACCACCTTCCCGCTACCAAGGTTCAAGGAATGAATGAAGCTATGATCCGATCAACTTCATTCTCTCGCTCGCTCTTTCTATTTATCGTATAGAAAGATTACACACTTGAACTTGACTGATTCTAGTAGTAAGAAAGAAGAATAAGAAAGAATTCATCTCATAAGCTTTGAAAAGCACATTCGAAACAAACGAATGCTATATGCTTAACACAAAGAAATCTATTTGAGATTCCGTAAGAAAGTCGGTGAATGCTTTCTTTTGGCTTGTCAGAATAAATCCCGGTAGCTAAGTGGGTAAGCGGGCGACAGTTAGAGTTCAAGTGAATGGTCGTTCTTGTGTGGCTTCGACTCCCCAAATATATATGTAAGAAATTTCGTATTATAGAATTAAAGATTTGGGCTGGCCAGAATCTATCAAAGAAGCCGCCCTTCTTCCTTTCGTTTGTGCTTCTTTCTCCCATGCTTTTCTTTCTTTGGTCAACAACCAACAAAAGTGAAAAACTACTCCTAAAGGCTTTCTTTTATGGAGGGAATTGTTGTCAACAATATGTCAATATATATGACAGAGCTTTTTGAGTTTTTTACTATAGATCGTAACTTCTTTCTATTTGTTGTGGGGCATCCCATGTCTTTCTTGGTTGGTAAACCCAACTGGCGATTTACAACTTGGTAACTTGGCTAAACCCAACAGGATACGACGCTTTCCTCCGTCTGACTTCGTCGAATAGGCGAAGCGACTCAAGCTAACTATTTGGCTGAGTCAGGATCGCTACCCAAGTTGAGATCCATGGAGTCCCTTGGTATGAGGGCATGGAAGACAAACCTGGGAGACACCTCAACATTAAATCACGGGAGCAACCATAAAGCAACATAGTGCTACTGTATGGAGCAACCGGAACTCCAAGTACCTGAACGGGTACCTAGAGACCTCCTCCCAATCGCTTGGCGATAAAGAGAAGGAATAATGTAGAGATATCCCGTCTTCTTCGAAGAGGCGGGCACAGATAGTAAACCTGACACAAGGGAGCACCAGATGCATGCCTTCTGAAGACATACACCGAGGACTCACCTGTTAAGGTGTACTACCTGCCTGGTATGAGTATGCTCTAATATCTCGTTCGTGGCTAGGCCATCAGGGACTACTAATCTAGTTCTATTTTCGAACATAAATCCGTAGAATGAGGTCTTCTAAGACCCCGTACCACCTGATTGGTCTAACTCACAGAGGCTCATCGAACAGTAGAGACTACTGTTTGAGGAGTCTTACAAGATAGAGCAACCAAGACTCACCTAAATGAAGAGATGTTTCACTCTCCATGGGTTGGTACCCTTTCTTAACCAAGAAGGGAGCCCCTATACCAGGGAGCTAGAGAAAATCCAACCATATGTTGGGATTGACCACTGATCGATGATCAGATCCCGCTACCGGTGGATCGCTCTAAGCGGACACCGGACCCGGACAATCCGATGCTGGGGGAGGTTAACCCCCCACACCTCTGAGTTGTAAAGCAACCCAGACGTCAACTTGTCAAGTGGAGCCTTGGAAAGGTTCAAGTGGACTCTTCGTGAGTCCAGCGAAACGCGCTGACCCAAGTAGTCCAGCAGGAAGCTCGACCAACAGGGCTGCGCCCACTTCGTGAGGAGTGACCCGGAAGCTACCTCAACGGTCGGGTTTAATGTGCTGTGCACAACCGCGACTGTGTGTGGACATGAAGACCTACGTGCGTGGACTCGGAGTCCTGGGTAGGGTATCGTGAACCATACTTGGAAGGATAAAGAGTCATTATCGTGAACTTCTCTACGACTCTGTTTGACAAGTTGTTGCGTCTGAAGACTATGTTATTATTATATCCAATACGCTCCCATAGTGCAGATCCCTGTAACTTCGAGGCTTGATGGTCCCATCTCAACGTCATATGATGTGTGGATGCCGAGTCAGCAGAAGGACCTAGTACAGTTGGTGCATCAGAAGTACTCTTTAATTCATTTATCATTTACGATAGGTGAATCATCATGGTCCCTAGACTGTGATGTTTCCATGGAAGAGATAACAGGCTCTACCGCGAGAAGAGCCCAAATGCGCGAGCAAGAGCTTACCATTTTCTTTTTTAAAAGACCTTAGAAGGCTTTTTTCCACCGAAAACTAGAGAATCATGCTTCGTTCGACTGGCTGCAGCAACAGACACCCAAGCATCAACTCGGATAAAGCTGAGCAAACCAAAGCTTATCACTGCTTGCTTATCAAGTGAAGGAGAAGATCTTAGCCTACTCGTCTTGGAAAAGTCCTTCAATCATGCAAGCACAGAATATCCAATCATGTGGTACTTAAGAAAAAAATGAATTTAAGATAAGATCCATCTGTTTAGATATCCTCATATACATCCAGAAAGCCGTATGCTTTTGAAGAAGCTTGTAGGTTTTGGAAGGGGTTTGATAAAAAAGAAGAATCCACTTCTATGCCCTTGGCACGGCCATACATAACATAGAAAGAACACTTGGTTGGAAAGGGTGGACAATTAGCTAGAGCTGCGGGTGCTGTAGCGAAACTGATTGCAAAAAGAGGTTAGTTAAATCATTAGAGAAGTGCATTCGAGAAGGAAAGATTGCATCGCTTTGACTAGACAAAGCAACCTCGAATCTCTCAATCAGAAGCCGTGCCCCCTGGGTAGTCCAATTCCATCCGCTGTCTCCCTCTCGCTACCATGTTGATAAAGAAAATTCGTATTTGATAAAATTGTAAACAGAGGATCTTGTACAGTGTGGTGGCACCATCTATCCATGAGGAAGAGGTGTACATCGTTTAACAGTAGACTAGCTCCATGGTATGGTCAGTCACTCATGAATTCCTTCTCGAATCACTACTGGAATATAGCTTCTAGAAAGAACAGCTTGAAGCAAGTGGCAATGCGTCAAGGGCATTTCTTTCCCAATGGCAGTGGGAAAGCCTACTTGAGTAGTGCGTTGGATCTACGCTTGGGCAGCTTCATCGAGACTTCACATACGTAGATTGCCATGTTTGTATCCGAACGAAAACACCTTACTGATGTTCTTGTTTCCATACTTCAATCTTTAACTAGAGGAAGGGAATGGCCTGATAGAAGGAATGGAATGCTTAACGGCTTTGAAAGAGAGGACAGAAGAAAGGCCGGGTTCCCTTTTCCTAGGAGGGGCTGCTCTTACACCCGCTCAGAAAGAAACCACTTGCAAGAGCAAAGAAAGCAGGGCACCTTAGAACAATAAGCGCTACGAGAAGGTAGGTAGGAAAACGAATTCCTAAATAAAGGAAAAGGTACCTTAGACGATAGCTAACAGACGTACTACATGGATTAGGATGGCTGAAAGGATGATAGGCCAAGCAAGAGGTTTGACATCGCTCCTCACACATCAAGAACCGGAGAAACTTCAATAAAAAAACAAAGAAAAATGAGGACTTCCGACGAGCCGGGTCAGGAGTTAGACATTTCAATAAAGGCATGCGCCAACCAACAAGCCTGGAATGATAACGGACTGACTCGAGGAAGAAGGAATTTTCCCCTTAGGCCAAGAAAGAGAAATCCGGACTTGCTCCGGGGTTTCAGTTAGAATATAAAGTAAAAAGACAAAGCAAATGCCGAAAGAAAGAGGCCCGGAAGGAACAAGGAACTTCACTCGCTGAGAAAAGAGAAATCAGTCTGTGCTCCGTTAAAGCAGGTACAAGAAAGAAAGCAAAAAGCATTCTCCTTATAGGAAGAAGCTACCCAGAATCTGAAGAGAATGAAAAATTAGGAACGAATCCAAGACTTGGACCTGAAGGAGATGAAAGACCGGTACAATCAATTAAGAAGAGGGAGAATAGGATTCCAGCTGGAGTTAGGAAAAGGCTGCACCTACCTACTATAGAAGACTGGCTGCTAGCCTACATCAAACAACTAAGAAACTAACTACATGGACTGCTAAGGTACGGGATCTTAGATGGAGAGAGTACGGAATGGACTAAGGGCTGGACTGGTTACGGAATAGGGGATTACCGACAAAGAGATGTACCGATTCCAATGCGTACGAGATAGAAAGAGAAGTTACCCTCAAGGGGCGGGGCTATTACACCAACAAGGAAATGGGACCTTACTAAGACGATAGGCGAGGACCTTGAATCAATCAAGCAATGACTTTATTCGAGAAAGAAGAGAAGGTAGACTAACTCAAACAAAAGCCATTTACATGGAACCTTAGCCCGCTCGGGAATGCTTTTCATACTCTATTTCTAGAAGGAAAAGAAAGTGAAGTTAGACGCTTTTCTTCCTCCTTTTGAATCCCTTCAGGAAAGCAGAATGATGTTCCGGGGAGATCGAATGTTAACTAGCTAACTCGATGGCATCGAATGCAAGCTCCTAGAGAACGGGTAAGAATGAACTCTGACCTGACATATTACTAAAATAAGATAGAGCTCTTTCCTTAGAATGAGATATTCTCCCACATCCGATTCTGGTCCATCTACTTCTGATTCTATTGATTTATCTGCTATATGCTTAACACAGGGAAGTCTGACTCCATCAATTCCTTTTCACTGGGAACAACTTCTGGTTTATTAGTTCAAGCTGAATCCAATACCTGTAGTGCCTCACTTTCCTGAAAGCGGGAAGCACCGCATTCTTCTTATTATTTATACGAATACAAGCTGCTTGCTTATTGGCTATTGTCACAATTGAATCAGAATTACTGTATCAATGAAAATATCGTATTGTAGTCACAGACAACATAGTAGCCGTGACGTGCGAGAATAAATCCCATTTCTTTTTTGGACAAAAGCCAAGAACCTTCCTTCGATCCCAAAAGTCTCTCTCTTTGGGGAGAGCAGAAAGAAGAAACCAAATTCAAAATTAATATGCTTCGCCCGTTATCTCCTCATTTTAAGTCTTCATTGCACCGCTTAATCATTTCTTTCATTATCCTGTCACCGGTTATGTTCTCTGCCTATCTCTTTTTTGATTTGATTGGTTTGAATCCCGACCTAATTCTTCTTAAACTAAAAGGTTCTTTTATCCTCCACGGGTTACGTGCTCTTTTTCGGCTCTTTGGTTTGGAGATTCCCATTTTCGTTCTTGTTTCTATCGTCGGTTCGGTAGTAGGTACCACACTGTGGATCCAAGCAGGAGGTCAACCTGCTGCCAATCCTGCAGCGGAGCAACCCTCCAACGTGCCTTCAGGCGCATCGACCTCGGGCTGGAGAAGTTTCGAGGAACGTGTTTTGTTGGAACCAACAATGGCTGATTCGGGCGAATCCAGCGAAGCTAGCGTGAATCAGCAGCCTGTGATTCCCGAACTTGAGCCTCCGCTTCTCGATGACAACACCCGGCGAGCAGAGCTCGCTGGTCGATTGCGGACTAATTGGTGGGGTGTAGCTTATACGGAGACCATTCTGGACTCCTTTTTGCAAAGTCAATTTAAAATCGATAAATATATCGAAGCAGCTCTTGTGGAGGACGGGTATTCTCGTCAAGTTATCTTTCTAAGAAGACATCAGATTCGGGGATTTCTGTTTTATCCGAGAGGGCGCGCGCTTAGTGAGGACGTTTACGCAGATTATATGACCCAAATTGAGAATTTGGGTACACGGCAAAGCGTTCCCTATCGCCGGATTATAACAGCCGTCCAGAACTCGCATCTCCTTTTAGAGTAGATCTGAAATTCCTTGTTTTTTTTCTTTCATTCATATTCCAGTGGTTTGGGCAAAGTTAGATGTGGCCTTTCATTCCTTAGGGAGTGAGAGGGTAAAGGGGAAAGGGTGGGTGGCCCCCTACAAGTTCTTGAAGTCGGATGGAACGAAAGCGCATATAGGAAACGAAACTAAGACCTATGGTGCCATATAAGATAAGCATTTCCAGATCGGGTAAAGATTTCGGGATTAGAATTGAGTGAGGGCAGCGGTTCCTCCATAATAGCTATGAAAAGGGGAAGTGGAATTTCACTACGAAACTTAGCAATAAAAAATAAAAGGAACTCGTGGACCATGATACTTTATCGTCGTAGAAGCTGTTCCTAGGAAAGATTATGGTTCTCGCTTGATTGCCGTTGGTGGTTGTGGCGGGAATGAATGAGGGGCAAGGTTCAAAATAAATAGAATGTAGTACTTAAAGAAAAAAAAAAAAGAAGAGCTGAGAATCTTGTTGAGAGTGACTACCCAATGGGAAAGAGAAAGGTTACTTCCGCATCCAAGGATAATCTAGAGTCAAGAAGCGACTAAAATCGCGTATATAGCGTCAAGCCGTTCCAATCTTCTATCGCAAGTCCTTCTTCACTGGAAGGATGGAACCCTGATTGGTATGCCAACATTTTCTCTGGACTGGATAGGTTGACCTATTGGATGGAAGGAACTGGTTGCCGGGCTTGTAACCATGTCTCCCGAGCAATCTCAGTACATATGGCACAAGATGTGATTCCACATCTCGAGTTTGGTGCCGACCGGCTGGCACTCTTTTTTCGATCAAAAGGTCCAAAATATCTGCTAAAGGTTGGTAACTCATTCAACCCCAAGCCCCTTCTAGCTTTCCAACCCCCCCCCACGTAAAAAGAAACTGTTCATCACTTATGAGAAATATTTGACATATATATGACATCTAGGAAAGCAGACCCAGTAACAAAAAATGAAATTTCATTTAGATGAATGTCAAAGAGAAATGCTATATTTGTACTGTCACCGTGTAACCATTGACCTAAGAACGTGTAATTTTAGCCATAAAGCCATTGATGTCCCTGTTGCTCTATAAGACTTGTTACTTTTTTTTTCAATCTTTCCATTCTTCGGTACTCGGACAAAGCCTAATACGATTATGATAAGGGCGCGCTTCACCACTTTCTGAATAAATACCAATCCTCTTTTACTTTCCAGAGTTTTTGGAATAAAACAGAGGACTCACCATTAGTGCGTAAATCTTGAAGATTAGTTATTAGGGTTTCGAACCCCGTACTCCACCCCCGTAGGAGCTAAAATCAGTTCCCTAAGAAGCTCGTTTCTCTGCGGATTCCAAAAAGGATCTGGATCCAAGGCCGACGCGAAAGTACTTCCTCCTTTAACTGGAGTAGGATGTATGCTTCCTCCAGCGGCCGCTCTTTATGCGGGTCAAGCTCCATATTCTAAAAGTTCAGGCGTTGTTTAATGCGCTCAATAGGCATAGGCTTGGGCTGCCCGAGTCGAAGCGAGACCAGAGGGAAGGATATAATAGTGACTGAAAGTAGTTGTGCCGATTCGGAAGTGAGATGATAGGGTAGCAGCTGGGTTGGAAGACTGACCAAGCGGGATAGTGACGGACAGGCAGCGGGCAGAGAAGTAGTTGCACTCCTGAGCGAGTAAAGCCAACTACTCGTCCAGGGCAGAAGTAGCTAAAAAAGAGAGTGGGAATCAGCTGTCGGTTAGAGCAAGCATTTAGCGAACGAACGAGCGAGTGAACGGAGCATCAGCGGAAGACTTGGAAACGAGTATAAAGGCTATAAGCTATAAAGCATCCAGCGAGTTGAGTATATCCATTACCTGCCCTCGTCAACATCACCGGAACTAACTTTTGGCAGCTGATTGAATTATCTTATTCAAAAGGTTCGCTGGATAGGCCATGGTATCTTCTCAGGCCAAGAAACTCTATCTCTTTCAGTCAGCTTTCCGGAGATCAGTAGCTTATCTTACCTGCATCCAATCTTCTTTCTGACTCGCTTATAGCTCGCTTCGCTCGTTTAGGTCGAGCAGAAGATGCTTTAAAAAGCAATCTCCCCCTCTTTCCCCCAAAAAGAGTCTGGGCTAAGAGCGAATCTCCCGGCTTGGAATCTATCAGCGAACACATACTTCCCTACAGAGATAGCCTTTGACGGGGCAGTGACCATGTGGTCAGTTTGATCCGTGCTTGTGCTATTCGGTGGAGGGTAGCTCCATCTTTCAATGTCAGGTGGAGCTTACGCTTTACCGGTATCCGGCTCGAAAGCTCATGGGCGGGAGGCTTCTCGATCCAACAAGACACTTCTGGATGGAGCTATTACCGATCGGCATGTGTTACGCAGACAGCTGATCAGAGGTAAACAGCTACTTGCTCTATAGAGAAATTTGCTCATGACTCTTGCTAAATACATGCTTTTAAGAGAGAGGACTGGCTGATCATCTGGTAGCTCTACTGGGAAGCTAGATCCTGATATGCTACACTCGACAGCTGCTTTGAAAGTGCATCTGGCTGGAAATCCTTCTTACTTATCATTCAACCCGTAAGAAACAAGCTACTTATCCCTTACCTGCATTCTAAGGCAGATGCTTTGATGTCTTAGCTAGTTTACCTGCTAACCGCTCATGCTCATTGCTCGTTCCAGGTATTTCACTTACCTGCACATAAGCTTCCTATATTCTCTAGAACATCCCATCTCGTTTCATAGCGCCTGCTTCCCGAAAAGATATACTTCCTATCAAATCTTTCACAGTCCCCAGAGAGATCCATCCGATGGTCTTTCACTCTCTCGCTTCGTCTTCCCAGCTATCCTTTACATGCAGGTAAGATCAGATCGAATGCTCATTCTGGCTTCTCATCTAGCTTCTCTCCCACTACTCCACCCTATTTCTTATTATTTGAATATTTTAGTATTCAAAATGGAACGGACAGCTTATGCTTCTAATAGATTCCTAGCTAGCTAAGATGCATCTACGAGAAGCTATTTTTTATGTAATGTAATATTACATTATTTGAAAAAAGAGATCAAGTAGCGAGTAAACAAGATCGAATTATAGCTTTAACAAGCTATAGGAAGAAGTGGGATCTCTCTAATATAGGCAAGCTAATAAGGACTAGCACGTTACCCATCAGGTAACAAGGTCTGTCTCTACTTTTTTCTTCGACCTGGAAGCGAGTAGAATGTTTCCCGGGAAGGGGAGGGATCTCCGGAAGTGATAGCTTAGCGAGTCAAGAGAGGATAAGAAAAAGTTGGGGTTAATCGGAAGAAAGGTTCCATGGCTTAATGAACGAAGCAGCGCATCAGCAAGCAAGGAAGCGATAAGCACTCAGAGTCAGTATTAGTAGCCCTTATTTCCTTTTTAAGGAAGAGACAAGCCAGTATAGGATTCTTTAGTTGCTTCCCAGGAGTGCTGAGTTCTTCAAGGGCTATTCTTTCAGCGACCGGTAGGGAAGAAATTCCCTCTTTTGGGTAGGCGTAGGATCGTATCCTTAGTTTCAGGATGTCCCTGCTTGAGCGCTTTAGCAGAATGGACTACTTTTAACGAGCGAAGAATATGCTTTATTCTGGGACTCGAGATAGTGAGGATTGAGGATAAAGAGCGAGCGAACATATAGAGTAAGCATAGAAAAAGAAAGCTATCGTTATTTCAATGAAGCTTTTAGGGATTATGCAGGTAAGTGAGATGAATGGAGTCCGATATCAGTGAGAAGATAGCGCAGCGCAGGTAAAGTAAGAGAATAGCTGAGAAGGAGTCAGGGAAAGACCCGTCAGAGGTGCTAACTCCATCTTTCTATTTGCTAAACATAAGTCGTAGAAGAACAATCTTTATACGAACGAGTGAAAGGTGGTTGTTCGGCTATTCATAGAGGAAGGAGGAAATAGAGAAAGGAGTTCCCCATATGTTCTAGTGAAAGTCTATATGTGAGAAAGCGCTACTAAGATTAGAATGAAAATTGGAAAATGCCACCCAACATATGTTACTCTATAGGAAAAAAAAAAATAGAAAGATTATCATAGAGAGTGTCAAGTTCTCTAACGAGCTGTCGTAATTAGAAATGCCCCACCCCCCCAACATCTTTCCCTCTATAGGGATAAACCAAATCAGCCTATAGGAGAAAGACTCATCCCCAGAAATCCCATTTGCCTGGCTCTCTCACAATGAGAACCAACATTTGCGATTCTCATCCGATAGAGAGAGGGATTGAAGTACACAGAAATGGTAAATCTTTATCAAAGCAATCTGGACTAGCTCTTGGTTCGGTTACCATCCCGTTAAGGACAGGTTTTCTTATCTCCACGGTCGAGTTTCCCCAATTCCAGTACCTTGGGAAGGGGTGATTCCTTGGATTTCACCTCTTCTTCGACTCGACCTTTTTCTAACTAATTAGATGATCTATTCCTCCTTCCCATCATTCTCTTGGACATCTAGTTAGTGGTCTATCCCTTACCAGTTCTCCCCTTTCCTTCATGTCCTCGTCCATGCTCTTGGGTTTTCTTTTGATTCACGATCCATTGGTGCGGAACCAATTCCTTATTTTTGAATAAGGCAATGAAGGAAATTCCCGGTGTACTTTAGCTCGTACCTCGCTCCTTGGGTTGGGAATCCGCCGAACTGCTAACATCAATGGTCTTAGCCCTCAAGCAATCCAAGATCAAGGATCAAGACCAGACAAAAAGGACTGAAATAAAGAATTCTTCTTTACGTGCGAGACCACCTTCTTGCAGTGAATAAGGGAAGAGGACAAATAGGGTACGAGATGCTGAGGTGGGCAGCGAAGAACCTAATAGAGTCAAAGGCGAGACCAAGGAGGGGCGCCAGTCTAAATAGAATTGCTTTCTTTTGAGATCAGAGCAGGACCCCTTTTCATCATACCGTCACTGTCTCCTTCACTCTTTCAACTAGTTAATGGCATAATGGCTAGTTGGCTAGTTGCATTAGAATTTCATATTGATATTACCAAGCTTTCCTCTCATTTAAGGTGCTAGTACATCATATGGTCTAAGAGAGGTCAGTTCCGAGATGTCTAGTCATACTTCGTCTTCAAAATGTTCCCGAGGTAAGAGTACTACAATGCCTTTGGTACAGAGAAAGGACAAGGGCTTTCATTTGACTTAGATCAAGAGATATAGGTTTATGAAGACCCCTCCCTGTCAGATGTTTAGAAAGCAGTTTCTCTTAATGGTGATACAATTCGTTTTCACTAAATGGACGAGTAACTAAGACAAGAACCTAGGAGCTAAAGGAAAACGGATAATTAGTTATAGTTTTATTTATACGAGTTAGTAGGAGCTATGAACAAGGCTTGCTATCAAAGAGCCACGAGCGGGTAGAACTAGTCTTTATTACGAGTGAGTCCAGGCAATGGAGGGGGTTTCCTTCTATAGAGATAATAGCCGTAGAGTGAGAATTACCTGTTATGGATTGGACTTAGTCGCTCTCTCCGCTTGCCCTTAGGACAGTTAGAGTACTACATACAATTTCTTTGCTTGCAGGACAAGGTAGCCTCGGGTTCTTTTCCATATAATGAAGTGTGGTTGTGGGGCGTCAGCCTTTCCCTATTCCTTATCCAGAATCCAGAAGGACTACCAGCGACTTTGACGCTTAAAGAGCTCATGCTATGGACATGTTTACGTAGGATCCACAGCCAACTTCCTGACGAGGGTCAGGGCGTACACCTTTCCAGGCCAATAAGCTCACGACCTTCTCTGCTCCATGTGTCTTATCAATATCTCTACGTGCGATTCGTTGGGACATGAGCTTTTAGCTGGTAGAAATGATCAAGCAGTACTTCCCCATGATTCCGATCCAGAGTATGCTCCTATCCACTGATTACCCTAACAACGGGTGAGCTTCAGTGCAGTGCAGACTTCAAAAGAAGAAAAAGAAAGAAGGAATGAACTTTAGAAGAACCTGTTTCAGGCATCTATCTTCTTACCCGGGAAGTAGAGTCTATCTCTATTTAGCTCTGATAGCAACAGGAACCCACTCACTCTGAAACCCAGAACGAAAGGAAAAGAAGACAACCAGAAGGAACAACCACACCAAAGCTGGCTGGACCAAGAACAGTTGATTTAGGATGGATTGACCTAAGGAGAAAACTTCACTTTTTTTTCTGGGTAAGGCAAGGCAATGAAATTCTTTCACTAGTCTCAGGAGCTCTTTGAGAAGCTGTTGGGAGTAAAGAGGAATACCCTATGCAGATGTGTCGAAGGAAATGAGTAGAAGGAATAGGCACATTTAGAGCTGTGGGACTTGAAAGAATAGAATGCGCAGCTGAGGGAGGTGCTCTTGTTGGAATAACCGCTCTTTTAGGGCTGGTTTGACTGTTTGTGATCGAACAAAACAAGGAGTGCCATTTCCTTATTTTCAGGGTCTAGATCATCATCCTCACTTTCTTCATCACCTTCTTCTACATACTTAAGAGCAATGCTTTTGCTCTTTTTGGAAATAAAAAATTCCATTAATTGAAGGAGGGGCGGAACGAGCTTAGTTGAAAGACTCTGGGACTACTATGACTAATAGAATATGAGGTCTAACATTAGAGATGGGAAGAGAGGAATCAAACCAACCTCGGGTTGATCCAGGCAGTCCATTCGAGGCTATCCACAGTGGTTACTGATAGGGTCCGACCGCATCGCATCGTCAGTGAAAAAGAAAGATCGGATTGTAGAGTAGATTCGACGGTATGCCAGTTGATTTTTTTTTTACTTTTCTTTTTTTTCTTCATCGAGATTGGCTTGGTCTTCAGTCTTCCTTTAAATGGAAAGAATAAATTGGATGGCAAATCAGTGGCATCCTGAAAGGTAAGCCACGAGCCCGAACCTACAGGCAATGCCAATACCAATAAGTGGATAAGTGGAAAGGTAGTTCCGAGAATATTAGGTATTTTCTTTTCCGCTAATCTTTGCTTTCGCTCCTATTCTGATATATGATCGGCCCCCTTAAACTGTCAGTTTCTGAGCTTTAGTTCTTATAGGTAGAGAGAGGTCATATCCCGGTCAAATAAGGCGCACCTTCCGCTAGGAAGTAAAAGAATGTCCGTAATGTTGTGCCAATAAGGGATTTTTTCCTTATATACGCCTTGAGGGAGAGGATCGACCGACCTCTATAGCCCCTTTTCGCTAAGCTTTTTATATTCTGACTTCCCGGACTGAGCTTATCGTCTTGTTGCTGAGGAAGGGCTACCTGTAGCCTATGAGTTCCTTTTGGGAAATATAAAGGAAGCCCATACCGGAGCGAAGAAAGAAGCATACCGGGCCTACTAAGTGAAGAATCATAGCGAACAAACCAAGCCTGTCGAATCGAGTTCATCGACTGAGCCTGACCGTAGCGTCTCATCTCGAACTACCGAACCAAAGGGGCTGAGCCGATGCCAACTCCTTTTGTCTCCCTCAAGCATTGAAAGAGGACTGACAGTCAGCCTAGATAGGGCTTAAGCCGTCTTATACTCTAAAGTCTGCTACCCTCAACTCCTATCAAGGCGGGGCGAGACTGTCAACTACTATTCCCTGTCTTCGTCACCTCCCTCCCGGCCCGAAAACGAAAATCTATCCTTTTTCTTCCAGTAACCAATCATAGGTCCCTATAATCTAAAGCAACGCATCAATCTTGTCACACTTGACGAAGCCATTGCCAATCTTTCCCTCTTCTTTCCAAAACCGTCCTATCTTACTAACCGCTGACACTCGTTATGTTAGCCGCATAAGTCAGTAGAGCGTATGCTAGGAAAGAAGAGAATTAGGCGAAGTCAGTCTTGCTGCTGCTTCCCGATTGACACCTGTTTGCGTTTTCCTCATATACATTCAATATATGGATGTACACTTCGAGTCACTTGCCCTTCTTGACCTAACCTGAAGCGCTTGTCTTACTTATCTAACTTACAAGTGAGCGGAGTGGTGTGTGAGCTGCACGAAAGGTTGCTTGCTCCTAACAAGTTGCATAGCTCCCCCCCTATATAATATAGATGTGATCGTTTGAGTCTCGATCGATGAAGCCTTTCGAAGCACTTTCTAAACGCTAGTTATATGCTTCTTTGCCTAGGATGGTCCAGAATGGGGATCTGCCCCAATCCTTTTCAAGTGGACTAACACATTGGGATCAGAAGAGAGAAGCTATTGCTTGTCGACTTCGGGATCACTCTCCTCCCGACAGCCAGGGCAACTCTTATATTTTTTATTGCCCAGCAAATCCTTGTCGAGCGGGTTGGCTCTCTTTGCTCTTCGACTACAGGGAAAGATGGAAAAAGAAATCCTTTCGATGACCTTCTTTCTTCCCTTTGTCTTTGCCCATCGCGTCATTAACCCTTCCCTTGGGGGCTGGCAGTCTTATCCGGAGACCGCGGAGTGGTCAAAAGTGTTCCCCAAGAGCTTGCTATGTATAATAAAGGGGGCTGGCGGCTAAGCTTGCCTCAACTCAACGGCAAACTCCCACAACTTAGAAAGCGGTAATAAACACGGCCTGTAACACACTTGGCGGCGGATTAGCCCCCGACCTGTCGATGCTCCGTAGCAAGTCTGGTTGTATCTCGGGTAGTTCGAGTAGTAGTTGTAGTAGTAGCGAGCCAGTATATAAATATATTCTATTTCATCAGGATAAAGACCCTTCGGAAAGGCTGAAAAGAGCCTTGTTGCTTGCTTGTCTAGCTCTGCTGCTCGTGAAGAGCTAGATCCATAACACTCACACCTGGCTACTCGCTCTGTTGCGGATTTAGTTTCAGTGTCCGTTTCGACTGATTCTGTAGTTGAAGCTACTGATGCCCTAACTTAACCTGCCCCACCTTTAGCCCTTCCTTCTCTTTAAGATGACGTATGATACGCATTGCTTCTTGCAAGGTCACCATCACCAGCATCTATCTTACCGGTGATGCGAAGGAGAACCCGGATGGAGCTGGACGGACGGTCTAGAATCGAAAGCTCAAAAGGGAAGTGAAGGATCAGTTCCTCCCATGCAATGTGGCATGGCTCGCTCGTGACTCATTGAGGAAGGGGCACGGTGAGAGATTATGTGAAGGACCCTAATGCTGAACATAAATAAGAGGACAAAGTCTTCCATTGAATGGCTGGTTTACAAACCTGGGCTCAGACGGAACTCAGGAGAGGATTTAGCCTCTTGGTGGACTACAAGTTGAAGAGTTCATAATGTTGGGAAAAAAACGGATCTGCCATTCCTACTCCCCAGTTATGTCATCCCTTACCTATGATTCCATCCTAGTTTTCGCCGCCCATGGTTCCGAGAGACCTCATTTATACAAAAGGAGCACCTCACCCCTTTATTTCCTTGTAGTTGGAGTTGGGCAAGATTTCACTTGTAAATGGATTGGCTTTAGATGCGAGATACGGCTCATAACCACTGCTTGTGAACAGCTTGACTCCTGTTTACAGGCTTTCCCGGCTACAGTACAGATTGTGCCAAAGACAGCTCGCTCTGCTCGCTCCTGCTCAAAAATCACACAATAAGCCAAGGCGGCCAGTTCTAATCTAATCTAGCTATTTCAAAACAAATTCTCATCTCAGGAAGACAGATCGAACTATTACAGATAGAACAGATAGATTGGTGTAGGCTCTAAGCCAAGCCTATCTCGTGTGCTATAAAATACACAACGTACTTTCCCAAGCCTTTCTCAAGCTATTATGTCTAGTCCCAGGTACAAAGAGGTGTATATATAGCGTTCTCCTTCCTGCCTCGACCCTTTCGGCCAAGAGGAAATCCGGAGCGACAAAAGCGATTCCGGTCTCCCCACCATTTTACAGGTATAAGGCACGCCATTCGGTCCTTTCTAAAGTAGTAGTAGTAGTGGTGGCTATCTCCCTATGAAGTCTGGGATCTATTCCAACTTTACTTAATGTAAATAGTTGATCAGATTCGTGAATCCTGTTGAGTCCACGGGAAGATCTTCTTGTTCGGATTGCTAGCTTAGCTGCCCTTTTGGATACAACCATTTTCATTTTACAGCTTACATCCAGGCCAAGTCCTTTTCTGCCTGTGGGAAACCAAGCAATTGATTCTCCCTGTGTCAATGTTATGGGTCCAAGTCTCACTCTTTCATTGCTCTCTCCAGAAGCTTCACTTGCGACCTTCTGCTTTCTATCCTAAATAGAGAAAGAGGGAAATAGGTCAAATCAAAAGACGAGGCTGAGCGTTAGCGATGGGCTGGGTAACGAAGGGTGAGTGTAACGATGGTGCGAAGCAGAGAAGGAAAGTCAAGGGCTTTGTGGGCTAAGGGATCTCGATATGCCCTTTTAGATAAGAGTCAGTAGGCCTAGAAGGCTCCTATGCCAAAAGAGAATGCTCTACATGACTAAAGTCAAGGCGAACGGCATTAGTACAGCTGTTAAGAATACTCTCCGATGTTGACTTTGTAAACTAATAGGCCTTGGTAACCGGTAGGTTACTTTTTACATCTAATTTATAATGGAACTGCCGTCTATTGTATAGGGCTACTATATTCATTTGTACTCGTCTACTAATGCCGGTCGGATTAGCTACATCGGATTGACTACTACCCTAGGATTATAGGACCAGTTGGAACGGCTTCTTCTCTTTCTACCTACACATCTCAGAGCTCATACACCTGCGCATCTCACTAGCGTATCTCCTCTCTGTCCCGTAAGCATTTAGGGTCTGACTCTCTCTTCTCGGTCAGTATATTCCCCTAATCTCTCTGTCATTGGAATAGCCAACTATAATAGGTAATTAACTCCTTGGGATCGAAAGAGAACTTTTGCTTTGGTCTCGAGGAATTTATTAGCGAGGCTGACTTTAGAGGTGTAAGCACCGCGAGTCTCAATCCAGTCAAATTCCTGTTCTATTACTGGCTCATAACTGAGCGAAAGGCATAATAGATTCTTGCTCTTCTTAGCCTTGCAAATGAGGCGGTTGATAGACCCTTCCTGTCCTAGTGGTATGGTTAACATAAACTTCTTCCTCTGAGGCTAGCTCTAGGACAAGCGGAGGTGGTTCTTTCTCCTCTGGGGTTAAGTCCAAGACTAATGTGTATATTTCTGCTTTATTCACTTCCTGAACAGTTTCTGTGCCCATTCTGGATTGAATACCTTTATATCTTGGTAAGATTAGGGTCAACGGTTTGTGCCTGTCTATTCCATCCATCCCTTCGTGGAGTTAGGGTGTGTGATGTGTCCTTTCCGATGGAATGCCCTCGGCCGCATTTCGGAATCAAAGAGTCACGGTGCTTTAGTTGTGGGTTAGCAGGGATAAGTTGGACTGCGTCAGATGGTAAGATGAGCACCGCGATCGAAGGGCTCACTCTATGGAAGTCCTCTCCCACTTGAAAGCTAAATAAGGAGAAGAAGTGCCACAAATCAATGTATTCCATTCTTAGCAGAGGTTCCCTCCATCTAATCCCCCGAAGTACTTCGCTCACCTTCGAAGAGTGAAATGATCATTCAAAGCAGACTAAAGGCATAGGGCAAAGGAGCTTAGAAGGGTGTTTGAGTTTAGATAAGAGTCAGGCCTTGACCGTTCTAGGTAATAGTTAGAATAAGAGTGAGAAAGAGAAGATTTCAGTCTCTATAAGAAGAAGTTCCCTTGGTCTTTATCTAGTCTAGTCAAGGAGGGAGCCTCACCTCAAATGCCAAGATTTTTTCGAATCCTTTCTTTCTGCGAATGGTGGTCAATCTACTAAAGAAAGGAGAATAGGCTGCTGACATTGGCCAACAACCTTTTTTTTCTTTCCGGAAAGAGCTCAAAAGCTTTCTGGCAGGCTTTCAAAGGCAAGTCTTTATTCATCCTATTATGGCTACTTCGGTCCTTTAGTGAAAGCAACTGTCTCATCTCTTGCAGTTCCTTCTGGGCATCTTCGATGAGTTGGATCAGAGCTTTTCCTTAGCTATGTCCCTTAGCCAATTGGACAGCTTTCTTAAGAAAATCATATCCTTGCCGTTAATTCAATAGATGTCTCGCCTGCCAATCCTGTGCTAACTCTTAGCAATACAGTAAAGACCGGTAATCCCGCATCTGAGAGAAACCTATGCCATTTCACGTCGCAAACAAGCCCTTCTTTCACATAACTAATGGATTAACTGTCCATTTGCCCAAAAAAGAGCCTTTTTGTCCTAACTGCTCTTCCTTCAAAGAGCGCACTAGTTGCCTTGCCTTTCTCGGATAATTTTGAAGTTGTCTTCGCCCCTCTAGAAATTCCTTTTGAATGAATAAGGGAAAAGAGATAGAACCGATGATGATTCAGCGAAAGAGCTCCTTCGCGCTAACTCCTAACAGCTGCTATTCCGATATCAGAAATATTAAACGCACCTGCCTTTATCCCGCCTACCCTTACTAATGGGCAATCAGAGTTCCTTGCTTTCCTTCCCCATCAATCAGTGGGTTCCACACCAAGATCAAATGAGGGACCACTAGTTGCATTTCTCATATACTAAGGTTGGACCACTGCCGGAGAGAAAAGAAAGGCTGACCCTATCAAAAAAGGATAAGGAATGGGCCCTTAGCACAATAAGAAGTGCGGGGGATGGCGATCCAACTCCTACCCTGGCTTAGACGGAACAGAGATCCTTTCAAGCCCTCCTCACTCAACAAGGGGAATGATTCTAATCCTGCGGGGGTTAGTAAAAGACTAGGCCAATGGTCCCACACCTCAAGGAAGAGAGATCAATCGTTCCTTACTTCACTGCAAGAAGGAACACATTGAAAGCTACAAGCCCCTTATACCACACAAGGGGACACTACCAGACTGAGTCTTAAACTAGGGAACTTGGACTTGGACTCATAGTACGTGCTCTACGCGATACAGAATAGCCGGAGTACGGTAGGAATGGACTGCTGCCAAGGCTTGAAATGATAAGAAAGCAGGGGCGGAAAGAAAGCGGATTCCTTTTCGCCGGGAGAGCTCTGACACATTCTCCTTAGAACAAGAAAGGATAGGAAAATGGTGATACAAAAGAATCACCAGTCCCGCCATACAAGACAAAGACAATAAGAGAAGGAAACCTCTAACAATAAAGAGCATGTCCTACAACCGCATACACATACCCTCGATACAAAGCAAGAAAGAAAGCAAACTCAGTCCTCGCCTCGGGTGAGCCAACAAGTCAAGCAAGAACTGTTAGGTGAACTCTTTCTTTAAAAATATATAGAAATAAATGAAATTCAGCCTTACGTTAGCGATGAAGCTAGCTTTGAGCTTAGATGGAAGGAACAAGGAATACAAAGGAAGAGTAAAGGGAGAGGTGAAGAAAGGCCTGTAGGCGAAGGGGAAGTTATTGCTAACGATGGTATTCATATCGCTGAGTTGGAACACGAAGCAAGCTTTTGGATTAAGTGAAGGCGTGAGGTATCGAACACAAGCTAAGGGTTAGTAAAGTGGCTCAGGTATAGAAAGTTACCTACTACAAAGAGTACCATAGCAATGAAGAGATAGAGATCGTCTATGGATAAGGTTGAGCTAAGCGAGGCAGACTTTACAGACTCTGGATGATCCTATGCTTAATACATTCTCCAATTCAAGTGAGATGCCGAAGGCAAAGTACTTTAAGAAGGGAAGAGCTTGGCCTAGAATGAGCAAGGGATAGAGATGATGGTATGAATGCTTTCATCAACAGAAGTTTCATCCTCGGATTCCTACCTACCCACCTCAGACTTATTCATCATCGTTCTGGTACTGGCCGGCCTAATGCTTTTCCCTCTCCTATCAAGGAATAGGCATAAGTGACTTGCTCAAAGTAGAATGTCATATGAGAAGATGTTTTCAGAATCCTCCCGTTGATGCATTGCTTAGCTAATTGAGTCTCTGTTCTCATCGCTGCTCTGGTTGAATGGAAGGGAGGTAGGCCTAATTTAGGAGTGTACCGATGTTAACGATGGTGGTGATGGTGACCAACAAAGGCATGCTTCTTTCCTCCTCTCCCTATTCTATAGGTCGAGCAATTTCATACCGTCAACTCTTCCTAGTAGCTACCCGTCGCTAGCAAAGAAAAGCAAAGGAATGAATTATATAAGGATAGGTAGAAGCTAATATATAAATAGAAATGGCTCCCCCTTTGTTTTCTTTTATCATTCCTGCGATTCATATTGATTGACTATCCGGCCAGAAATCAAAGTCTTTTAGGCGGCATCTTAGGCAAGAAAGCGGGTTCTAGGTCTAAGGATAAGAGATCCAGTTCTTTCCCATCGAGTTATCCCTTGCTCTCTCTTTTTCACGGGGGAACAAGGATTATCAGCTCTAGGCGCACGCAATCAGAACAAGAACTTAGTTAAGGCATGTGATGTTTGGACCCGGATACATCCGCTTATCTCCAGCCGAGCTAACTTCGATGACAGTCCTTTCCAATTAGCTGCCAGCCAAGGCAGTTTGTATTTTACTTTCCCCAATCCCCTCTTCCTTCTCGGAGATAGCCATAGCCTTTGTAATAGCCTTTTAGAGGAGAAAGATCCATTCTTTATAGCCGCACAGCATCTCTATAGAGGGTTGTGTTGAGGGATACGGACTCTGGATTGGCTTCTTCTCACGAATTGGATTTGAACCAATATCTCTGGGCGACTTGTCCTTTTAGTCGATCGTGATCCCACCCACCCTACTTTATAGCCCTCATCGCGGCCTTTTTCTTGTTTTTCTGATTCGGCCTTGACTACGTCTGCAATGCGCTCCATCATTTCCTCTTTCGGTATCTTAGCTACTTCTTCATTGGCATAAGGAGACCTTTTCTCTTTCTCTTCCTTTGCCTTTGAACGTCTAAAACAAGCTTTTAGCATTTCGAGAATTCTCATTTTTTTGGTTTATTGCCTACCTCTGCTCCCCCCAAAACAAAAAAAGAGAGACTTTCTGACTATATAATGTGGTTGGTTGTTGACCAACGAAAGCATGGGAGAAAAGAACTTCTTCTGTGCTTCAATCACACCCGGCGAAAGGCGATAAAGACCCGGCAAGACGAATCTCTTTCTATTACGCAATTTTGGAAGAGTGATCACTCACAGGTTTGAAACTTCTGAGCCCGGAAGGGCGCAGGAAGAATTCAAGTGAAATTGTTTTTGAGTTCAAAGAAGACGCCTCAAACTACTTAGGGGAACCTACTCTTCTTCGGTTTCAGAATCGGTTGATGAACGAGCTCCTACTCAACATATGATTGCCGGCTGGGGAGTGCCTAGTTGAACTAGCGACTAGCTTCTTTGTAATGTATTGAAGTGGAGGCAATAGATTCTTCTTTCTCACTGACGTCGAACTCATAGAAAGAGTTGGAACCAACATCTGACTCATATTCAGCATCTGCGATGGATGATCGGAATTGCTGTCTCCTCCGTCTTAAAGGGGTAGAGGTGAAGGCGCAGGTTGAAATGCCTTAAGCTTCAGGAAATGCTTTACGCGTCTCAGTCCTTGGTCACGGGATTACACCATCTCAACCAAAGGGTGGAACCGATGTTCTAGGGTATTCTGACTATACTCTATACTCTAGTAGGGAAGTGGGTCGCATCAGCATCCAATCCATTTTCTGGTGAAGGCAATGCTAAATGCAGATGCAGACCGACTCTTTCAGACCCTTTGCTAGGGGGTGATGTTACCAGGTTTTTCGCGAATGTGAGGTTCACCCTGCCTTTTAGACTCTTACGAAATTGCGTACGTAAAGGTAACGAAAGTAAAGAAAGTAGGTAGTATGTAGGTCCGTATGATATGGGCTTCATTCCTTCAGTTGGAGTTCATGCTTTACCGGTGTATATGACAATTATCGTAGTGTAGTTCTAGTCAACAAAGTAGCTGTAACGTGAACAGCGCTTTGGCCTTTATTTATATCTAAAAAAAAATAGGCGACAACTGCGCTGAATGAGAAAGATTCCCTACCCCCATCTATTTGTTGTGGGGCGCCCCTTGCCTTTCTTGGTTGGTAAACCCAACCGGCGATTTACAACAAACAAGTCTTTCCTCTTGTTGGGGGGAGCAGTTCAAAAATGAACCAAAGCAAATGAAATTCGAATGGCTATTCCTCACGATTGCTCCTTGTGATGCAGCGGAACCATGGCAATTAGGATTTCAAGACGCAGCAACACCTATGATGCAAGGAATAATAGACTTACATCACGATATCTTTTTCTTCCTCATTCTGATTTTGGTTTTCGTATCACGGATCTTGGTTCGCGCTTTATGGCATTTCCACTATCAAAAAAATCCAATCCCGCAAAGGATTGTTCATGGAACTACTATCGAGATTCTTCGGACCATATTTCCTAGTATCATCCCGATGTTCATTGCTATACCATCATTTGCTCTGTTATACTCAATGGACGAGGTAGTAGTAGATCCAGCCATTACTATCAAAGCTATTGGACATCAATGGTATCGGACTTATGAGTATTCAGACTATAACAGTTCCGATGAACAGTCACTCACTTTTGACAGTTATACGATTCCAGAAGATGATCTAGAATTGGGTCAATCACGTTTATTAGAAGTGGACAATAGAGTGGTTGTACCAGCCAAAACTCATCTACGTATTATTGTAACACCTGCTGATGTACCTCATAGTTGGGCTGTACCTTCCTTAGGTGTCAAATGTGATGCTGTACCTGGTCGTTTAAATCAGATCTCTATTTCGGTACAACGAGAAGGGGTTTACTATGGTCAGTGCAGTGAGATTTGTGGAACTAATCATGCCTTTACGCCTATCGTCGTAGAAGCTGTTCCTAGGAAAGATTATGGTTCTCGGGTATCCAATCAATTAATCCCACAAACAGGAGGGGTTGGGCTAGGGGGAAGGGCCTTACTTATCCCTTCACCAGTGGAAAGGCGGCTCGTATGCACCCTTTCAAAGGGCTGCGATTTGGAGCTACGTCTCGCACCCCCCGCCCCGGAGTCCGGCGCTTCGGAGGCCGCACCGGGGCAAGCGGAACTGGGGGAGACTTCCCAGACGAACTCCCTTCGGGCCGAGGTTGCGGCACTCCGAAAGGAGCTGCACTTACCGGCCAGTTCTTCATCCCCTTCTTCGGAGAGGGCCTTTACGGGGATTCCTTTAGTCGGAAATCTAAGCAAACAGGAACAAGACTGTTGTGCTCAGCTGGTATCATTTGAAAAACGATTTATAAAAAAAGCATCTCTGATGCTTAAATCTTTGGAATATACCGCGGACGAGATGGATGTTAAAGGAGTCGTTTCTGCATTCATTGAGAATGTGGACCCGGACCTTTATGACTTCTATCTACTGTCCATTATCAATAAGGAATCCCCTATATTCCTAAATTTTCTCCAGGATTGGGAAGATTATCATTATCCGCGGGGCTTTCCCAATCCTCCGCGGTCGCGCTTTTAACAAGAGAGAGTCAATCTTTCACATAAAGGCGGGCCCATGATCAGTTTGCTTTAGTTTGGCTTGCTTCCATGATAAGGGGAAGGGGAGAGGTGAGGAGGGCCCCTTCCACCAGATTACTTAACTTGACTCTAGCTCAGTACAGGAACTGGTATAACAAAATGGGTTAAGAACTACATAGATCTGATACCTTCGTCCCTTGGGGAGGTAGGTTATGTAGGCGTACAACTTAGGTTGTGCTCGATCGCGAATGGCCAAAAAAGAGATTAGTAGTATGCCCCAGAAGAAGGAGATAAACGTTATCATAAATGAGAAAGGGCATTCGAACTAGCATCGACAGCACGACCAAACACTTAAAGGAAAAAACGATTCTCCTAAACCTTATTATTTTCTCTATCGTACTCCGTACCAAGTTTATTTTTTATCAGCTTTGCTCCCACTTTGGGATCCTCCTACCCCTACCAAAATGCCAACAGATTCTCATCTCTTCGGGAACACGCTTACTACTTTTGCAGCTTGGCCTTCCTGAGATGCTAGTCTTTTTTTGTTCATCCTTTATTGGGTTTACAATGGGTCAAATGGTATCTCCGGAGATGCACATGGGGGCTCATCAAGCAATCCGCAGGAGCAGCAACCTGCTGCCAATCCTTCCGGAGGGCAACCTGCTGCCAATCCTGATGCGGAGCAGCAACCGGCTGCGAATCCTCTGAATCCCAACCCTATCGACCAATATGGTCATCGGGTTTTAACTAGTATTTCCATAGCGGATCACATCCAAGACATCTGTTCGGATCTCAGGATCCGTCCACCTAGTGAGGTTCAGGCCGAAAGCCTTACCCACTTATTGGAGGAGAGACATGGGTCGGAAAATATGGGCGAGATCCGACAAAGTCTCGAAAGACTGGGATCTAAGAGTCCATATTTTCAAGAGATCCTACCCCACCTCCCAAGCTTGCAAGTGTCCTCCAATGTGGCACAAGACCTCACTCAAATAGGGAGGGGTGGTGATTAGGTCCATTCCGTGGCGCTGCTGGATGCTTCTGATCAATAGAACAGGAAGAGGAGGAAAAAAAAGCTTATGATGAGCATCTATTTGAGTCGATCATTTCCAAGATCTAATTCAAGTTTATTCTTATGTAGTGGAAAGGCCTTACAATCTGAAGTTTTACGCTTAAGGGAAGAAATGTTCTTGGTGGATGCAGGACCTGGGACCCCCAGAATTTGTATGCAAGATGAGCCTACAGGAGTGCCAATCAACCGAGCCACCAGGTTTGAGAATAAGGT